CGTCCGATGGATCTGTTATGGTTATTTCGTATCCCCTTTTTTCTTTTCGTATTATTTTGCTTACTATACCCGCTGTCGTAGCATTATAAACTGTATTGTTACTTTTGCTACCGTCAGGATAAATCTGACCCCTTCCCCTGTTTCCGCCTACATATATCGGATATTTTAAGAAATGAATATCCTTATTAGTAGCAGGGTCTGGGGAAAGAATCGGAAAGGTAATTTCACTATATTTCTGACCAGGAACGGGGCCTATAACAAGAATATTTTTTTTAGTGGGGCGATAACTCTGAAAAGACGGATTGCCTATCTTTTCTTTCATCTCGGGCGAAATACGATTGGGCGGTGCTAATTCAAAGCCCTCCGGTAAAATAAGAACAGCCCCTACATTCAAAGCGCCTTTCTTACCATTAGCAAGAACTTGTTTCAGTTGCATATCATAAGGAATTCTAACAACTGCTTCAAATACAGTATCCGGGAGTACCGCGTGTGGAACCTCAATATCCACGGGCTTATTAGCTAAATGGCAATTAGCACATACAATACGCCCAGTTGCTTCTCGTGGATTTTCATAACCCTGCTGTGCAAAAATGGGATATGCGTTTGAAATGGATGCGCCGGTTATTATATATATCATGACCGATAGGGAAATAGATCGAGTAATCTTTTCCTTTATCCAAGAAAAGGTATTTTTAGTTTGCATGGTCCAATCGTTAATCCCGAAAATTTCTACAATAAAATTTGGTAGGTCGCTAGTCTAGTCCCCTATCCACCATTTTGCTATTTACTGTATACTAAAAATACTCAAAATATTTTACCGAAAGATAGCAGTAATTCCCCCCTCGATGGGTAGAAAGAGTAATGTAAGTTCGACTTTGCATGCTTGTATACAAAGTAACAAACTTTATATTTGAATTGGATTTGGATCAGTGAATCTTTTTTCAGTCATTTATTGAATGATAAATAACTACAAGTGACGGAGATACGCGATTTAAATAACGAAAGATCCAATATTTTAAAATTGTATCTAGAATGACAGGAAAGGTGGAAACAAGACCAGATATAATTTGATCATTATGAGCAAACCCAAAATCCTTGTAGATATAACCAATCATTAGTTCCCAACCGTGGGTTGAATGGAATCCGATACAGAAATCAGTTAATAAAAGAATAGAAAAAGCTTTTATTGTGTCACTTAAATTAGATAGGAATTCTTGAACCCAAGAGTTAATACTAACAAGTTCCTCATTACCTAAAACGAAATAACTACTTAGAATAAAGAAATAGATTATATTTGTCGAGAAGTGCAAAATCATATGGATACAATCTTCATTGTGCATCTTGATCAATTGGAGCGTTTCTTTGTGTATTCCTATATAAAGTTTTTGTAGATGTGTTTCCGGGTATTCTTTTATCATTTCGTCCAACAGGAAGAGTTCCTCTAATTCTATGAATTGTACTAAAATACTCTTTTCTTGAATGTCATTCAAGAAAGTTTCGGATTGCCCAGTATTCCACCAATTTGTAACCCAGGATTTAATCCTTTTATTAAATGAGAGCGAAATCCACCAGGGCAAAAATATTATAGATGCAAGATATAGAAGGGGAATGAATGCTTTCTTTTTTTTTTTTGACATTTTTTCATCATCTGTGAATTGTTAATGAACCCACCTCTTTCATTGACTCTAGGCAATCTAATCTTTCTATCAAGCAGGAGTTCCATTATAAGATAGATAGTAATCCCAGGAATGGATTCTCTGCTTTTTATTAAGTGCTTAGCCCTTGAATCTAAAATAAAATACAGAAGTCCAAAATATGATAAGAATCCACTTCAAATTCGAGTGAAAAATAGATAGAATATTATTTCCAGAGATTTCAATTGATCCGATTCGAAGCAATTGTCCTCTTTCGATAAATGCTCAAAAGAACCGCTTCAAGTAATGAATATTATTCTATGCGGATTTCGAGACAAAAGAATACTCATAAAAATAGCAAGTCAAAAAAAAGGGTTTTGTTTTCGGTTATGACTCTTACGTATACGCCTGCTTTGGCTAGAAGAATGAATAGGGATTCTGAAGAAAGTTCAGTTAGGTTATGCTCTAGAAAAAAGAAAATAGGGCTCTTGACTTGAGTTTTTTCCTCCTGCCGCATTTGATTAAATTTATTCTTTATTTCTCAATTGAATTGGTACGCGCAAGAAATAGGCCAATTCAGCAGCTTTTTGCTCAGTTTCTCGCGGAGTCAAATTTTCATCAGTACGAGTCAAAGGAACGGCACCCTGACCTCTGATTTCCATATAAAGGACACGACGAACAGAAATACCTTCTTTAACTTCTATTCTGATAGATTGAATATCCTTGATAAGGAATCGTAGAAAGATGCGACGGTTTTTCCCAGGGAATCCCCAACGAAAAATACACACTATTCCTTCTTTTTTATCGAATCGATCATAACCACTACCTACATTCCACGCAATTGTGCACCATAAATAGGAACTAATAAAGAGACCTGCAATCCCATAGAAAGACATCACGATTCCTTGCGGAAAAAAAACGATTTGCTGAGACGGAAATAAAGATATCAAATTTCTACCAAGATAGCTAGAAGTTCCAACCAATAAAAATCCTAATGAACAAAAAAAAAGGATAAAAGCCCAGCAGAAATTGCTTGTTTTTCTAGACCCCGCTATAAATTCTATCCATATCGATTCTGATGGCCAACTCATACATACCAGATCCAGTTGCATTTTATTGGAATTGAGAGAATAAGCATATACTTTATTTTGATTTTTTATTTTGTTTCCGAAATAACTCTAATCAGCTAGCACTATTTGTGAACCTTTAGGAATAATCCATCGAATTGCTTAGATCTAAAAGAATCCCCTTTCCTTTATAGGATCCCCCATAAGGATCTACATACCTATGATACATGGACTTTACATCATCCATCTGCTCCGATCCCAGTCCATGGCTACAATTCATTTACCCATACATCGTGTTTACGCATACGCATGCATAAGAACTTTTTTATTTCTATTCGGATAAACCACTTGTTATACAATATTCTACTAAATAGATATCCACGATATCTAAGTCTTGAAAAAATAGATCAGATTTTGTCTTGGCCCCATCGCATCTAAAAAATCTTAGTTTTTTGAACATAAAAAGATAAAGAAGCCATTGCAATTGCCGGAAATACTAGGCCCACTAAAGGCACAAAAATAGAGGGTAAGCTGTTGAGAGTTGTCATAGAAGGGGTACCTCAATTTAATATTTGTACCTGTTATTGTTACTTATAAAGATATCTCAATACTAATTAACAATTATATTAGAAGTCGTATATTATACTACTATAAAACTAATTACTAAGTAATAAACTAATTAATTAATATGTAATAAGCGAGTAGCTATATATCTAATAAAATAAGTACAAAGACTGTAGAACTAAATAAATGAACTTGACGACCGAAATATATATGTATAATAATCCACTTGATTTATTATTCTGAATTTTTTTGATTTATTATTCTTCTTCTATTGTGTATTCGTAGATTAGAATAATAAATCAAAAAAGAGTGTTAGTCAAAATTTTGGAAAAATTCGATTCGTTAGAATTCTATTCCGATCCACGAAGGGAAGGATCATTTTTATTTTAGTAAAAATAGAATTTTCGCGAGATATCGAACGATCCAAAACTCTATATCTATATTTTTCTATATTTGAATTCTATATACATCTGTAAGAGAGGAAGATGGAATTCCTTTTATTTGTTTCGCCTAATTCTAATTTCATTTCACAGAGGGGAAAATTCTCTTTTTATCTTCTTACTAAACTAAAAGATTGCTCATTAGTAATCAGTAATATCGCTAAAAATCATAATTTGAATAATTAGAATTCTTTTTACAATTCAATTTTATGTTACAAAGGAAAGAAAACCCTATTAGTCCCACTTTGATTCTGATAAACTAACTACAACTACCTTTTCCATACAAATCAAAAATTTCACTTATAACTTAAGGCTCTACCTGATTTGGAGTCAAAGGAAAAAAATCGTGGAGCTGAAATAACTCACTCAGAACACCTTTTAAAAGCTTGCGTGGTACAATTAGATCGAATAAGCCCTTATCGAATAAATATTCAGCCTCCTGTGAACCCTCGGGTACTGTTGTATTCAATGTTTGTTCAATTACTCTTTTACCCGCAAATGCAATATAGGCATCGGGTTCGGCAATAATTATATCCCCCAACATACCAAAACTAGCGGTTACTCCACCAGTAGTAGGGGATGTAAGAATAGATACATAGAATAACTTTTTATTTGATTGATAATCATATAAAGCGGAAGATATTTTAGCCATTTGCATCAAGCTTAAACTTCCTTCTTGCATGCGTGCTCCTCCTGAAGCGCACACTAGAATAAGAGGTAAAGATTGATTTGTAGCATATTCAATCAAACGTGTGATTTTCTCACCTACTACGGATCCCATACTACCTCCCATAAACTGAAAATCCATAACGCCGATTGCTATAGGAATACCATTTAGTTGACCTGTACCTGTTTGAACAGCCTCAGTTAATCCTGTCTTTCTTTGATAAGAATCAATACGATCTTTATAAGATTCCTCTTGATCTTGATCAGATTCCTCAGGATCTTTAGAAGATTCCTCTTCAGAATCAAATCCGCCCTCTTCAGAATCAAATTCAATCTCTTCAGAATCAAATTCGCCCTCTTCAGAATCAAATTCAATGGGATCCAAAGAGATCATGTCTTCATCCATAGGATTCCAAGCGCCCGGATCAATCGAAAGTTCGATTCTATCTAAACTGTTCATTTTCAAATGATAGCCACAGTATTCACAAATATTTATTTTTGACTTCAAAAATTTCTTATAATTTAATCCATAGCAATCTTCGCATTGAACCCATAAATGCTTGTATTTTTGAGTTCCATTTAAATCATTAGATTCTTCTTCGATAGTTAAATCATTATCACTCGCACTA